TTGTGTAATAACGGAACTAAAAAAGAATACTTTCAAAAAATATATGATCCTTTAGTGAACGGACCACAACGTGGAAAAATCAATAAATTGTTTTCACCTTTAATCCTAAAAAAAACTTCGACAGCAACTTTAATAGAACCAAATAAGATCCATGCTATCTTTCTTACTGATACGGATTACCGAGAATTTGAACAGAAAATAGATATATTCGATAAAAAACCATCATCTATAAAAATGAGTTATTTCTTTACGTTAATCAATGAACTTGCTAGAGATTCAAAATCGAATTTTCATTTTAAAATACTCTATTTCTTTTCAGAACAAGGACGAATGGATTCAGAAAATGAAACAAAATTTTTGAAATTTTATTTCAACGCAATTATAACTGAGCCTAATGATCAAAAAAAAAAAAAATCTATTGGAATAAAAGAAATCAGTAAAAAAGTTCCTCTATGGTCATACAAATTAATCAATCAATTAGAACAACATGAAATAGAAAGTGAAGAAAAAATACCATTAGATCATCAGATTCGTTCAAGAAAAGCCAGACGTATAGTGATTTTTTCTAATAAAGGTCAAAATCCCGATACTAATAATAAGGATATTGATAATAATAAGGATATTTATAATCCTAATCAAATAGACGAAGCGGCTTTGATACGTTATTCGCAACAATCGGATTTTCGTCGAAATATAATCAAAGGTTCTATGCGAGCCCAAAGACGTAAAACAGTTATTTGTGAACTCTTTCAAGCAAATGCGCATTCTTCACTTTTTTTGGACAGAATAGACAAATCAAACTTTTTTTATTTTGATATCTCCGGACTGATGAAATTCATTTTTCGAAACTGGATAGGAAAGGAAACAGAATTAAAAATTTCAGATTATCCAGAAGAAGAGAGAAAAGAAGGGGAGAAAAAAAGGGAGAAGGACAAAAAAGAAGAGAACAAAAGAAAGGAGAAGGCACGAATAGAAATAGCAGAAGCCTGGGATACCATTCCGTTTGCTCAAGTAATAAGAGGTTCCATGTTAATAATTCAAGCGACTCTTAGAAAATATATTCTATTACCTTCATTGATAATAGCTAAAAATATTTGCCGTATGCTATTATTGCAAATTCCCGAGTGGTCTGAAGATTTTAGGGAATGGAATAGAGAAATACATATAAAATGTACCTATGATGGTGTTCTATTATCAGAAACAGAATTTCCGAAAAATTGGTTAACCGAGGGCATTCAGATAAAGATCCTATTTCCTTTCCGTCTGAAACCTTGGCACAGATCTAAGCCACGGTCTTCTCAGATGGATCGAATGAAAAAGAAAGTGCCAAAAGATGATTTTAGTTTTTTAACAGTTTTGGGAATGGAAGCTGAACTTCCTTTTGGTTCTCCCAAAAAACAGTCTTCCTTTTTTGAACCCATTTTTAAGAAACTCGAAAAAAAAATTGGAAAATTGAAAAAGAAGTATTTTCTAGTTCTAAAAGTTTTAAAAGAAAGAACAAAATTATTTCTAAATATCTCAAAAGAAAAATGGATTATCAAAGGAATTCTATTTTTAAAAAGAATAATAAAAGAACTCTCAAAAATAAATCTAATTCTATTTTTTAGATTGAGAGAGGTATATAAATCAAGCGAAACTAAAAAAGAAAAAGATTCTATAATCCCCAATCAGATAATTCATGAATCCTTTAGTCAAATTAGATCTACAAATTGGACAAATTATTTACTGACAGAAAAAAAAATGAAGGATCTGACTGATAGAACAAGCACAATCAGAAATCAAATAGAAAGAATTACAAAAGAGAAAAACAAAGTGACTCCGGGAATAAACATTAGTCCTAATAAACCAAGTTATAATGCTAAAAGATTCGAATCACCAAAAAATATTTGGCAAATATTAAAAAGAAGAAACGCTCGATTAATCCGTAAATTACATTATTTTATAAAAATTTTCATTGAAAGGATATACAGAGATATCCTTCTATCTATCATTAATATTTCCAGAATTAATATACAACTTTTTCTTGAATCAACAAAAAAAATTATTGTAAATGGAATTATCAATAATAAAACAAATCAAGAAATAATTAATAAAACAAAAAAAAATCAAAATACAATTTACTTTATTTCGACCATAAAAAAGTCACTTTATAATATTAGTAATAAGAATTCACAGAATTTTTGTGACTTATCCTCCTTATCACAAGCATATGTATTTTTCAAATTATCACAAACCCAAGTTCTTAACTTGTATAAGTTAAGATCTATTCTTCAATATCACGGAACATCTTTTTTTCTTAAGACTTCAATAAAAGATTATTTTGGAACACAAGGAATAATTCATTCTGAATTAAAACATAAGAAACTTTGGAATTCTGGAATAAATCAATGGAAAACCTGGTTAAGAAGTCATTATCAATACAATTTATCTCAGATTAGATGGTCTAGATTAATAGCACAAAAATGGCGAAATAGAATCAATCAATGTCGTACACATACAA